AGATGCTAATATAAACGATCTAAGAAAGCAAGTAGTTTTGGTACGGTATTACCAACAATCCGATTTTCGCCGGGGAATAATTAAGGGTTCTATCCGCGCTCAAAGACGTAAAATTTGTATGTGGGAACCATTTCAAGCAAATGTACATTCTCCTCTTTTTTTGGACATAATCAAAAAATCCCCTTGGTTTTCATTTGATAGATCCGGACTTATTAAAGTCATTTTTCCAAGTTGGATACACAATCGAATCGACTTCAAAATTTTGGAAAATACGGATGAAGAAACAAAAAAAGAACATAAAAAAGAAACGGATAAAAAAGATAAAAAAGAAGAGAACAAACGACAAGAGCAAATGCGGGCAGATATAGCTGAAGCATGGAATAGTATGCCAATTGCAAGAAAAACAAGAAGTTTGATGCTAATAACTCAATCGAATTTGAGAAAATATATTCTATTGCCTTCATTGATAATAGCAAAAAATATTGGACGTATGGTTTTATTGCAAATTCCTGAATGGTTTGAGGATCTACAGGAATGGAAAAGAGAACTGCATATTAAATGTACATATAATGGTATTCAATTATCGGAAACTGAATTTCCGAAAAATTGGTTAAGAGAGGGTATGCAGATAAAAATCCTATTTCCTTTCTATCTGAAACCTTGGCATAGATCTAAACTCCGGCCCTCTCGTAGAAATCTAATGCAAAACAAAAAAGAAAGAAATGATTTTTGTTTTTTAACAGTTTGGGGGCTAGAAACGGACCTTCCTTTTGGTTCTCCTCGACAACGATCTTCCTTTTTTAAACCTATTTTTAAGGAATTGGAAAGAAAGATTGGAAAATCGAAAAATACCTATTTCTTAGTTCGAAAAACTTTAAGGGGAAAGACGAAATTAGTTTCAAAACAAATAAAAAATTGGGTTATACGAAATTCATTTTTTATAAAAATAAAAAAAAAAATAAGAGTATTTTCAAAATTAAACCCAATCTTATTCTTTAACGTAAGAAAGGTCTATAAATCGAATCAAACAAAAAACAACAAAGATTCTACAAACATCAATGAGATAATTCCTGAATCATTGATTAATCAAATTCAATCTTCAAACCGGACACTGACAGAAAAAAAAAATAAGGATATAACTGCTAGGGCAATCACAATCCGGAATCAAATAGAAAGAATGACAAAAGATAAAAAAAAAAACACAAGAATATATATTAGTGCTAACAAAAGAATTTATAAAGATAAAGGGTTGGAATTTTCAAATTTTTTTTTGGAAATAATAAAACGGAGAAATGTTCGATTAATCCCGAAAATATATTTCTTTATAAATTCTTTTTTGGAAAAAATATACATAAATCCTGTTTTGTCTATCATTAATCGTTCCAAACTCATTAGACAACTTTCTCTCGACCCAATAAACAAATTTATCAAAAAATTCATAAATATTAATGAAGCAGATGAAGAAAGAATTAATAAAAAAAACGAAAATAAAATTAACTTTATTTCAATTATTTCAACTATACAAAAGTCAATTGATACTATTAGGAATCAAATAAATTCACAAAAATGTTGCTACTTATCCTACTTGTCGCAAGCATATGTATTTTACAACTTATCACAAACTCAAGGTATTCATTTGGATAAATTAAGATATGTTTTTAAATATCACGATTACGGAATTCCTTTTTTTGTTAAGAACGAAATCAAAATAAAGGATTCCTTTGAAGGGATAATTCACTTGGAATTAAATCATAATAAATGCTTCAATTATGGAACAAATCACTGGAAAACCTGGGTAAAGAAATTAAAACGATATCATCAATATAATTTCTCTAAGATTCGATGGTCTAGATTACTACCCAAAGGGTTGAGAAATAAAATTTCTCAACACCCTATGGCTCAAAATTGCAAAAGAGGTTCGTATGAAAAAGATGTATTAATCTTGTTCAAAAAAGAAAATCCTGTTGAAGCCTATTTCGTACAGAATAAAAAAGATAATTTAAAAAAAAACTCTCGATATGATCTTTTCTCATATCAATCTAGTAATTCTGAAAATAAAAATAAAAGGGACTTATCTATTTATGGATCAGCTTTTGAAACACAAGTAAATAGAAAACAAGATAGTTATTCCAACTCAAACACGTATAAATACAACTTTTTTGATATACGGGGAAGGAGTCCTATTCCTAATTATATAGGAAAGAGCGATAGAAAATCTATGAAAAAAAAACCCGATAGAAAACATTTTGATTGGAAAACTCTCCATTTTGATCTTAGACAAAAGATCGCTATTGAATACTGGATCAAGATCGATACTAAGAGTAATCAAAATACTAAGATTAAGACTAACAATTATCAAATAACTGATAAAATTGTTAAAAAAACTCTTTTTTATCTCGCACTTCCGAAAAAACTTAAAATCAAGGTACCAAACCCCCAAAAAACCTTTTTTGATTGGACGGGAATGAATGAGGAAATACGAAAGTGTCCCATAGTAACCCTAAACTTTTGGCTCTTCCCAGAATTTTTAATACTTTCTAATCTGTATAAAATGAAACCTTGGGTTATACCAAGTAAAGGGCTTCTTTTACGAAGGAATCTAAATAAAAATGTTTATCGGGAAAATAAAAACATCATTGAGAACAAAAAAGTTGAATGGCTTATACCGTCTAAAAAAAAAAATCTAACAAACCAAAGAGATCTTAGATCAAATGTACAAAAACGGGTGAATCTTGAATCCCGCTCCTTAACAAATCATCAAAAAAATATTGAAGAAGATTATGTAGGATCAAAAGCAGAATTAAAGTTCTTGCTGAAACGTTATTTACTTTTTCAATTGAGATGGGGCGATGCTTTGAATCAACGAATGATCAATAATATCAAAATATATTGTCTACTGCTTAGACTGTTAAATCCAACAAAAATTGTTATATCTTCGATTCAGCGAAGAGAAATGACCTTGGATATACTGCTAATTCAGAAAAGTTTAAATGTTGTAGAATTGATCAAAAAAGGGATATTAGTTATCGAACCCGCCCGTCTGTCTGTAAAAAATGATAGCCAATTTATTCTGTATCAAACTTTATGTATTTCATTGGTTCATAAGAGTAAACATAAAAATAATCAAGGATACCCAGAACAAGCAGATATTGATAAGAATTTTTTTGATTTACTTTCTCCCGAAACTATTTTACCTCATAAATATCGTAGAGAGTTTAGAATAAAAATTAGTTTCAATTCCAAAAATACGAATAAAAATCTAGGATTTTGCACCGCGAACAACTGTAGTCAATTTGTTGACAAACATAAGCATAAAGAGAAGAATGAATTAATTAAAGTGAAATTTTTGACTTGCTCTAATTATCGATTAGAGGATTTAGCTTGTATGAATCGCTATTGGTTTGATACAAATAATGGCAGTCGTTTCAGTATGTTAAGGATATATATGTATTCCGAGTTGAAACGTTGTTGGTAACACCCTTTTCCTATATATATTATATCCTATCCCTATTCGATAAAGAAATTCAAGGTATTGTATATACCACAGTAAAATTACTAACATTATTCTTATTCAGTAGTCAAATCCATATCGTTAAAAAATTGGAAGAGGGAAAATCTTGTATGATCAAAAATGTATTGATTTCGATTAGCTCAAAAGAAGAAAACAGAGGGTCTGTTGAATTTCAAATATTAAGTTTTACCAATAAGATATGGAGGCTTACTTCACATTTAAAATTGCACAAAAAAGATTATTTATCTCAGAGAGGATTGCGAAAAATTCTAGGAAAACGTCAACGGCTGTTGGCTTATTTGTCAAAAAAAAATAGAGTACATTATAAAGAATTAATTGGTCAATTAAATATTCGAGAGACAAAAATTCGTTAATTGAAAAATTCATGTTGTTTTAAGTGCTTATTTTTTTATTCTTTAATTCGAATTTTTTATTTTAAATTTTTATTAATTTCTTTTGACTTTCAGCAATTCATGGAAGAATGAATCAATAAAAAACTTATGACTGGGCCAGATATAAGAAAAGATCTTATGATAGTAAATATGGGTCCTCACCACCCATCAATGCATGGTGTTCTTCGGCTCATCGTTACTCTAGATGGCGAAAATGTTGTTGACTGTGAACCAATATTGGGTTATTTGCATAGAGGGATGGAGAAAATTGCGGAAAATCGAACAATTTTACAATATTTACCTTATGTAACCCGCTGGGATTATTTAGCGACTATGTTCACAGAAGCAATAACGGTAAATGGCCCCGAACAGTTAGGAAATATTCAAGTACCCAAAAGAGCTAGTTATATCCGAGTCATTATGTTGGAGTTGAGTCGTCTAGCTTCACATTTGTTATGGCTCGGGCCCTTTATGGCAGATATTGGCGCACAAACCCCTTTCTTCTATATTTTTCGAGAAAGAGAATTGATTTATGATCTATTCGAAGCTGCTACAGGTATGCGAATGATGCATAATTATTTTCGTATCGGAGGAGTAGCTGCTGATTTACCTTATGGCTGGATAGATAAATGTTTAGATTTTTGTGAGTTTTTTTTAACAGGGGTTAATGAGTATAAAAGACTTATTACGCGTAATCCCGTTTTTTTAGAACGGGTTGAGGGTGTAGGTATTATTGGTGGAAAAGAAGCACTAAATTGGGGTTTATCGGGACCAATGTTACGAGCTTCCGGAATCCAATGGGATCTTCGTAAAGTTGATCGTTATGAATGTTACGACGAATTGGATTGGGAGGTTCAATGGCAAAAAGAGGGGGATTCATTAGCCCGTTATTTAGTACGAATCGGTGAAATGACAGAATCCGTAAAAATTATACAACAGGTTCTGGAAGGACTTCCAGGGGGACCCTATGAGAATTTAGAAATCCGACGTTTTGATAGAGTAAAAGATAGCGACTGGAATGATTTTGAATATCGATTTATTAGTAAAAAGCCTTCTCCAACCTTTGAATTGTCGAAACAAGAACTTTATGTGAGAGTCGAAGCCCCAAAAGGCGAATTGGGAATTTTTCTAATAGGAGATCGGAGTGTTTTTCCTTGGAGATGGAAAATACGCCCGCCGGGTTTTATCAATTTGCAAATCCTTCCTCAGTTAGTTAAAAGAATGAAATTGGCTGATATTATGACGATACTAGGGAGCATAGATATCATTATGGGAGAAATTGATCGTTAAAATGATAATGGATACAACAGAAATACAAGCTATCAACTCTTTTTATAGATTCGACTTCTTACTCAATTTTAAAGGGGTATATAGAATCATATGGCCGCTTGTCCCTATTTTTACTCTTGTATTAGGAATCATAATAGGTGTACTCGTAATTGTTTGGTTAGAAAGAGAAATATCCGCAGGTATACAACAACGTATTGGGCCCGAATACGCGGGCCCCTTAGGAATTCTTCAAGCTCTAGCAGATGGTATAAAACTACTTTTCAAAGAGAACCTTCTTCCATCTAGAGGGTATACTCACTTATTCAGTATCGGACCATCCATCGCAGTTGTAGCAGTTTTACTAAGTTATTCAGTAATTCCTTTTGGCTACCACCTTATTCTAGCCGATCTTAGTATTGGTGTTTTTCTATGGATCGCTATTTCAAGCATTGCTCCCATTGGACTTCTTATGTCGGGATATGGATCAAATAATAAATATTCCTTTTTGGGTGGTCTACGAGCTGCTGCTCAATCAATTAGTTATGAAATACCATTAACTTTGTGTGTACTATCAATATCTCTACGTGTGATTCGGTGAAATCCTTTATTTCACCTACCCTTTCTTTTGAATTCTAATAAGAAAGTCAAGTTAAATAGGTTGATTTTATATTTTTATTTTTCTTTGATCTTTCGGGTTGATGAATAAAAGTTAATAGTTATATGGGTGAAATAAAACGGTTTTGAGTTTTGCAGTAAATAAAGGATTGATTCTCATTTCCTATGTACAAGGATTAAGTAAAAGGAAACATAAGTAGTAGAGACTGTTTAGCCCAAGACCTTACCCCAAGATTGGTTGTTTATTCATCACTTCTTGAAGCGGGTTTAAAAGATCGATTTTTTTATCTATTAGCCTAGGTATATTAAAAAAAATAAATTCAGGTTGAACAAAATTGAGTGGATGGTTAGGAAGACTAAGATACACAAAGGATTAGTAATAAGGATTTTCTAAGTTATCCGCGAGAACATTTGTATACATAAAAGGAATTTGAATTGGGACTTTTAGTTGGTAGAAATGATCAAGAAGTACTACCCATGATTCCGATTCAGAGTATGTTCCTATCCGTCGATTAAAAAAAATAACTAGTACGAACGAAGTAATCTTTTACTTTTTGTAAAATCCCTTTATACAATATACGAGAAAAAGATAAGATCAATTCCAAAGCATTTATTAATTAATATTAAAAAATATAAAAAATATAGCAAACAGAATTCCGTTGATTTAATTCGGGACCTTGTGAGAAGTTTTAACTCTATCCTACAAAATATAAAAATCAATAATAATGAAATGTCCTTATATTTAGCTGTGATCTTTGAGGAGCCGTATGAGATGAAAATCTCATGTACGGTTTTGGAATAGCGATGAAAACAGTGTAATTCTGATCGACTATAATTATCTAACAGTTCAAGTACAGTTGATATAGTTGAAGCACAGTCAAAATATGGTTTTTGGGGGTGGAATCTGTGGCGTCAACCTATAGGATTTATCATTTTTTTGATTTCTGCTCTAGCCGAGTGTGAGAGATTACCTTTTGATTTACCAGAAGCAGAAGAAGAGTTAGTAGCCGGTTATCAAACCGAATATTCCGGCATCAAATTTGGTTTATTTTACCTTGCTTCTTATCTGAATCTACTAGTTTCTTCATTATTTGTAACAATTATTTACTTTGGGGGTTGGAATCTTTGGATTCCCTATCTATTTGTTCCTGACATTTTTTTCATAAATAAACCGGGGAAAGTCTTTGGAACAATAATCAGTATCTTTATTACATTAGGTAAAACTTACTTGTTCTTGTTCATTTCTATTGCCACAAGATGGACTTTACCAAGGCTCAGAATGGACCAACTATTAAATCTTGGTTGGAAATTTCTTTTACCTATTTCTCTAGGTAATTTATTATTAACAACCTCGTTTCACCTTCTTTCGCTCTAAGGTATTAGAGTAGTTTCTATTCACGACTTCTCTCAAACAAGAGAAAGAAACAAGTATTTTTAATTTATACATATTCACAATATGTTCCCTATGTTAACTGAGTTGATGAATTATGGTCAACAAACAATACGAGCGGCTCGGTACGTAGGTCAAGGTTTCACAATTACTCTGTCTCATGTGAATCGTTTACCGATAACTATTCAATACCCTTATGAAAAACTGATCACATCGGAACGTTTCCGGGGCCGCATCCATTTTGAATTTGATAAATGCATTGCTTGTGAAGTATGTGTTCGTGTATGTCCTATTGATCTGCCCGTTGTAGATTGGAAATTCGAAAGTAATATTCGAAAGAAACGGCTGTTTAATTACAGTATTGATTTCGGAATCTGCATATTTTGTGGAAATTGTGTTGAGTATTGTCCAACAAATTGTTTATCAATGACTGAAGAATATGAGCTTTCGACTTATGATCGTCATGAATTGAATCATAATCAAATTGCTTTAGGTCGGTTACCGATATCAGTAATTGATGATTACACAATTCAAACAATTTTGAATTCGCCTCAAATAAAAAATGTATAAACCCTCTGAAAAACTAAGAAAATAATAAGGTTTTGTTTGACCAATCAAGATATTGGCTAAAATCTTCATTTAAAATGATTTTAAAATATACATTTTAAATTCTGGGGGTCTAATTATCTAATTACAATGCTCCAAGAACGCTATCTACATCAAGTCACACCCATTCAACTTTCATTTAGTTTTCATTAAGTTTAATTAAGTTAAGAAGTATCCTAAACATACAAGAAGTGGAGTCTCTTCTTTTTTCTTTTTCCTGGTCAGGTCAATAAAGTCATGAAATACTTTTATTTCTATCTTTTTAAATTAAATGGATTTACCTGAACCAATACCAGATTTTATTTTAGTCTTTCTGGGATCAAGTCTGATCTTAGGGGGTTTAGGGGTCGTATTACTTCCCAATCCAATTTTTTCTGCTTTTTCGTTGGGGTTGGTTCTGGTTTGTATATCCTTAGTCTATATTCTACTGAGTTCTTACTTTGTAGCTGCTGCGCAGCTACTGATTTACGTAGGGGCTATAAATATTTTAATCATTTTTGCTGTGATGTTCATGAATGGTTCAGAATATTCCAACTATTTTAATCCTTGGACAGTTGGGGATGGAATTACTTTGATGGTTTCTACAAGTCTTTTTATTTCGCTAATTACTACTATTCCAGATACGTCATGGTACGGAATTTTTTGGCCTACAAGATCAAACCAGATTGTGGAGCAAGATTTGATAATTAATAGTCAACAAATTGGAATTCATTTATCAAGAGATTTTTTTCTTCCATTTGAACTTATTTCAATAATTCTTTTAGTTGCTTTAATAGGCGCAATTGCTGTAGCTCGACAATAACAATAATAAAATCATCAATGAAAAAATTTCATATTTGTTATATGTCATTCAATCGAATCGGTTGAATTCTTATTTCGGTTAAAAATCATGAGATTTAGAAGGAATTATTTAACAATGCTAGAACATGTACTTGTTTTGAGTGCCTATTTATTTTGTATAGGCATCTATGGGTTGATCACAAGTCGAAATATGGTTAGGGCCCTTATGTGTCTTGAACTTATACTGAATGCAGTTAATATGAATTTTGTAACATTTTCTGATTTTTTTGATAATCGTCAATTAAAGGGAGAAATCTTATCAATTTTTGTTATAGCTATTGCAGCCGCTGAAGCAGCTATTGGACCGGCTATTGTTTCAGCAATTTTTCGTAATCGAAAATCAACTCGTATTAATGAATCCAATTTATTGAGTAAATAGTATTTATTATATAAATTTGAATATTCTAAATATTCAATATTAATAAATAAAAAATAAATAAAGAAATTAAAATTCGTAGAGTTGCTACATTAAGGTATGATCTTGGTTAAAAAAATAGACTAAATCAAAGTATTTTGGCCTTGTCTACTAAAGCAATCCAGAAATAGATTGATTAGAAAAATTCTGATAACTTGTTGATTCGTCTGGTATCTAAATATATGGTTTGTTTCTAAGATTACCAGATCGAAATCTTATAACGTTCAAAAATGTATAGATCCAATGTCACATTCAGTAAAGATTTATGATACATGTATAGGATGTACTCAATGTGTCCGAGCTTGCCCAACTGATGTATTAGAAATGATACCTTGGGACGGATGTAAAGCAAAACAAATAGCTTCTGCTCCAAGAACAGAAGACTGCGTTGGTTGTAAAAGATGCGAATCCGCCTGTCCAACGGATTTCTTGAGTGTTCGAGTTTATTTATGGCATGAAACAACTCGCAGTATGGGGCTAACTTATTAATACGCTCTAGAAAACTAGACTTGAACCCATAACCCATTTTATTTTCTTTTTTTTTTTTACCGACAAAATTTGTGCTCATAATATTCTTATGAGCACGGGTTTTCTGGTCCAAGTATATCTTGTCTTTACCACGAATTTTTTTCCTTGGTTAACGCTAATTGTAGTTTTTCCAATATCTGCGGGTTCCTTAATTTTCTTTTTTCCACATAAGGGAAATAGGATCATTCGTTGGTATACTATTTGTATATGCATCTTAGAATTCCTTTTAATAGCCTATATATTTTGTTATCATTTCCAACCAGATGATCCATTAGTACAATTAGTGGAGGATTATAAATGGGTCCGTTTTTTTGATTTCCATTGGAGATTAGGAATAGATGGACTTTCTATAGGACCCATTTTACTAACAGGATTCATCACCACTTTAGCTACTTTATCGGCTTGGCCGGTTACTAGAGACTCTCGATTATTTCATTTCCTGATGTTAGCAATGTACAGCGGGCAAATAGGATCATTTTCTTCTCGAGACCTTTTACTTTTTTTCATCATGTGGGAGTTAGAATTAATTCCGGTTTATCTACTTCTATCCATGTGGGGAGGAAAGAAACGTCTGTATTCGGCTACAAAATTTATTTTATACACGTCTGGAGGCTCCGTTTTTCTATTAATGGGAGTTCTGTGTATCGGTTTATATGGTTCTAATGAGCCAACATTAAATTTTGAAACATTGACCAATCAGTCGTATCCTGGGGTCTTAGAAATACTATTCTATATTGGTTTTTTTATTGCTTTTGCTGTCAAATCACCGATTATACCTTTACATACATGGTTACCAGATACCCACGGAGAAGCACATTATAGTACTTGTATGCTCCTAGCTGGAATCTTATTAAAAATGGGAGCATATGGGTTGATTCGTATCAATATGGAATTATTTTCTCACGCCCATTATCTACTTTCCCCTTGGTTAGTAATAGTGGGCACAATCCAAATAATCTATGCGGCTTCAACATCTCTTGGCCAGCGGAATTTAAAAAAAAGAGTAGCGTATTCGTCTATATCTCATATGGGCTTTATAATTATAGGAATTGGTTCGATAAGTGATACAGGGCTTAATGGAGCTCTTTTACAAATAATATCTCATGGATTTATTGGTGCTGCACTCTTTTTCTTATCAGGGACGACTTATGATAGAATACGTCTTGTTTATCTTGACGAAATGGGCGCAATGGCTATCCCAATGCCAAGAGTATTCACGATGTTCAGTAGCTTTTCGATGGCTTCGCTTGCATTACCGGGTATGAGTGGCTTTGTTGCCGAATTGGTAGTTTTTTTTGGAATAATTACCAGCCAAAAATATTTTTGGCTGCCAAAAATGCTAATTACTTTTCTAATGGCAATTGGAATCATATTAACTCCTATTTATTCATTATCTCTGTCACGACAGATGTTCTACGGATACAAGTTTTTTAATGCTCAAAACTCTTATTTTTTTGATTCAGGACCACGAGAGTTATTTCTTTCAATTTCTCTCTTTTTACCTGTCCTAAGTATTGGTATGTACCCGGATTTCATTTTTTCACTGTCGGTTGACAGGGTAGAAATTATTCTATCTAATTTTTTTCTAAATGGTTTTCATAACTAAACTTAAAAATACTATGTTAAAAATGATTTAGAAGTATTTTTAAGTAAAGAAAATTGAAAACCACATGGATACGAACCGCATGAATCAATACAATAGTGTATCGATTCATATGGTTCGTGTTGGTTCAGAAAAAAATTTTATATGCAACATACTCTGTTGTAGTCGTAAGATACGTTCATGAATTTAATTATATGTTAAAGTAAAGGAACCATAACTATGCAACCCTACTCCAAATAGATTGACCCCAAAATAGCATATCCAAATTATAAGAAAGCCTATAGACGCTACAATTGCCGAATTTTCTCCTTGCAAGTTTCGATTTGTTCGAGTATGTAAATAAATCGCGAATATGATCCAAGTAATAAATGCCCACGTTTCTTTTGGGTCCCAATTCCAATATGACCCCCATGCTTCATTAGCCCATACTGCTCCCGAAAGAATACCTATGGTTAAAAATAGAAACCCTAAACTAATAACCCGATAACTCCAATAATCCAATTCTTGAATCAATTGTGATCTGTAATAATTCTTGGCGAAAAAAAAAGAATTTTTTTGTATTTTTAAAAGATTATTTCCTTCGCCGATGTATTCAATTTTACCAAAGGTAAATGAATCGTGTAATAAAAAATGACTTTGACAAAAAAGACAGAAAATTGTTATGCTTTTTCGAAATGTAATCACTAGAAGTGCTGCTGATAATAATGATCCACATAAAAGGGACGCATAACCCAATATCATCATCGTTACGTGCATTGTTAACCATTCGGATTGAAGAGCAGGTACTAATATTGAAGATTGGTGTATTTCAGTTAAAAGTCCTGACATCGAAAAGCCTTGAGTAAAAACAGCACTAGAACTCGTTATTATGCTTAAAAAATTGTTCTTTTTTTTGAAATAGAGAATTATATGAATAAGGGAAAAACTCCATGATAGGAAGATTAGTGATTCATATAAATCACTTAGTGGAAAATGACCCGAATAAATCCAACGCGTAACTAATAATCCTGTTATACAGAAAAAACTAATTAGCAAGCCCTTTTCGGACAAATGAGATAATTGTACCACTTCATCTACAAAAAAAAGGGTTGTCAAACGAATTAGAATTACGATTGAAAGAATTGAAAAGGAAATATGTGTTAATATATGTTCTAAGGTTGAAAATATCATACAAAATCTTAAAAAATGCGTTGCTTAAATGCAACTCAAGAGTTGAATTAATTATAGAATCTATTTATTCTTTTTAAAAGTGAAAGGGTGACATGCCGCTACTCGGACTCGAACCGAGATGCTCTAGCACTGCTTCCTAAGAGCAGCGTGTCTACCAATTTCACCATAGCGGCTTGTGTTCAACTTATAATAACTAATGAATAAACAATCGTCGAGAATTTAGCAGTCCATTAAGAGTAATTTTTTTAGTTTCTTTTAGGGATTTTAACGTTCGTTAGTTTAGGGACTTAGGGGTTTTCGTGGGTTTTCGGCTACTCTAGAATTGTATTGTAACTAGATAATTCGAACCTAAAATCTCAAGTAAGAGTCAATCAAGGGATATAACTAAAAATGGTTTTGTTTTACTTTTTCAATTTTAATGAACCTTTTTTCTTTTTTTTTATTTCAGGAAAGAAATGAAACAAAACTAAATATCTTAAGACCCCTATAGTCTATAGATAAAAAAAGAGAGATAAAACGAAAAATTATCGTATTTTTTCTAGTAAATGTAACAAAAAGTGTGTTGATGGAGAAACTAAGCTTCCCCTCCGGGGAAATAAAAAAATTCACGCAAAAAAAATATTTTATTGTGTTCATTCGTTTGTTAGCAACAAATACTTTTTTTGATAAAAAATTATTTGTATTTACTAAATTCAGTAAAAGTAAAAGGGTGTTAGTTCTTTTTTTACTGAATTTAGTAAATAATCTAAAAGTCTAAAAGTAACGACTAGAAAATAAAAGATAAAAGAGTAAGCTGAGTTTCATTTTATATTTCCTCTAAAATTATCCTATAAAATATAATTAAAATTTCCACTATCTCTATCTAGTGAGTTGAGTCAATTAAAGAATAAATGAGTCAATTTTTGAATGCATTCAGACAATTGCAATTTTATTACTTATTTATTTTTTGTTTGCTGCACAAAAAAACTTTTTGAATTTCCAGTCAAAAGAGATTTACCTAATGAAAAAGCTTTTAAAGCGGCCCAATATCCCTTTCTTTTCCAAAAATTTTTACGAATATTTTTTTTTGATGTAGAAATACGCTTTTTTGGAACTGCCATTTAAAAAAAATTCCTTATTGTTCTAGTTGAATGTGAAAGACATGTATTGTTCAAAAGAAGTCCTTCCTTCCTATTATATTCATATATTCATTCGATTTATTTGCTAATTTATATTATCTTCAAAAAAAAAAAAAAAGAAATATAATAAATGTATAAGGTTTAATTTTTTTAACTTTTTATATTTCCTAGAATCGACTTAAAATTTTTTTTATTAATTCGTATGCTTATTTCTTAGTTTCCTAAGATTTGACCGATTGTAATTTCTTGAGTTGAATATTTGAAGTATTTAGAAGAAAATTAGAAAAAGAAATAAATAATAAGAAAAATGATATATTTCGGTAGTTTTACTTAGTGCATATCTTCCCTTTTAGTTATTCCTCTCAAAGAGGTAAGATCTGGTGAATCGGAAACAATAAAAATCAATTAGGAAACTAAGAATTAAAAAAAACTTTTTATGCAACAGACATATCAATATGGGTGGATTATACCTTTCATTCCACTTCCAGTTCCTATATTCCTAGGGTTAGGTCTTCTTCTTTTTCCAACAACAACAATCAGACTTCGTCGTATGTGGTCTTTTCAGAGTGTTTTATTGTTAAGTATAATCTTGGTTTTTTCAACCAACTTGTCTAATCAGCAAATAAATAGCAATTCTATTTATCAATATGTATGGTCTTGGCTCATTACTAACGATTTTTCTTTAGAATTGGGTTATTTGCTAGACCCACTTACTTCTATTATGTCAATATTAATCACTACCGTTGGAATTACAGTTCTTTTTTATAGTGATAATTATATGGCTCATGATCAATCTTATTTGAAATTTTTCACTTATATTAATTTTTTTAGTACTTCAATGTTAGGATTAGTTACTAGTTCTAATTTGATACAAATTTATATTTTTTGGGAATTGGTTGGGATGTCTTCTTATCTCTTAATTGGTTTTTGGTCCGCACGACCTCTTGCGGCAAATGCTTGTCAAAAATCTTTTGTAACTAATCGGGTAGGAGATTTTGGTTTATTATTAGGAATTTTAGGGTTTTATTGGATAACGGGTAGTTTTGGATTTGAGGATTTATTCGAAATAGTGAATAACTTGATTTATACTAATGAAGTAAATCCTTTATTTCTTACTTTGTGTGCTGTTCTATTATTTGCCGGTTCCGTTGCTAAATCTGCACAGTTTCCCCTTCATGTCTGGTTGCCTGATGCTATGGAGGGGCCCACTCCCATTTCTGCTCTTATACACGCTGCCACTATGGTAGCAGCGGGAATTTTTCTTGTAGCTCGGCTTCTTCCTCTTTTCATAGTTATACCCCCCATAATGAATTTAATCTCGTTGATAGCAATAATAACAGTCTTATTAGGAGCTACTTTAGCTCTTGCTCAAAAAGACATTAAGAGAGGTTTAGCATATTCCACAATGTCCCAATTGGGTTATATGATGTTAGCTCTCGGTATGGGATCTTATCGAAATGCTTTATTCCATTTGATAACTCATGCCTATTCAAAAGCATTATTATTTTTAGGATCAGGATCCATTATTCATTCAATGGAAAGG